AAGAGAAAATTAAGAGAATAGAATGTTCTTAGAATAAAGAATATTGTATAAATTATACAATATTATTTATTATATTATAAGATTTTTTTTAATTATTTAATTATTCGGTTCGGATTATCTTCTAAACCTTACTATGAACGATATGATAAAGTATAGCACTAACAGAAACCTTATTGCCTTACTCGCTACACACGACGACGGCTTGATGAATACGCTGTCATCGAAACCGAAATAAGGGGGGTGTACCCTATCCAGAAAATCCTCAAAATCGCTATTTACATAATCCGACCAACCCAACCATTAACCTTCTCTTCATCTTCGTCATCTTCTTCATCCTCTTCATCCAGAAAATCCTCAAAATCGCTATTTACATGATCCGACCAATCATTAACCTTCTCTTCATCTTCGTCATCTTCTTTACCCTCTTCATCCAGAGAATCCTCAAAATCTAGATTTCATAATCCGACCAATCATTCCCTTTCTTTTCATCTTTGTCATATTTTTCTTTTTCGGATAAAAGCAGATTTTTCAACTTCCTGAAATCCTGAAGGAAATCATCCACAAATTGGAAAAGACTATCCCGCAAAAATTCTGGACAATTACTAGCCCTGTCGGAATTGGAATACTCGTCGGAATTGTCATCCTCTAGAAAAATATCAAAATAAATATCAAAATATTGGAAAAGACCATCCCGCAAAAATTCTAGAAATTCTCGCCAAGTACTAGCCTCGTCGAAATTGTAATACTTGGCGAAATTGTCATCCTCTAGAAAAATATCAATATCAATAGAATCGCGGAGAATAGAATCAAGAAGATCCTCTAGCCCCGACTCGACAAGACAACGATCTAGAGTTAGACCTGATATTTGCGAGTCGACGAATCTATTCCTACGAGGATCATTTTTTAGAGAAGAAAATAAAAATTGCACAGAATTCCGAAAATCTGTCTTTGCATTAGAATCCGAATATTCGATATTTATTAGATGAAAAAATGGAATTTTCACAGAATACAGAAACCCTGTCTCCGGATGACTGTGCGCCTGTCTTTCCGCTTCTTTTTTGGCTTCTTTTCTTCTTTCCGATGAAAAACCATTTTTAACCTTGATGTAATCCTGCAAGAAAAAATCCAAAAATAGCAAAATACAAGGGAGAGCCCTTGTCTTTGAATAAGACGGAATAACACCCTGCTCCACAAGTTCCTCTATAAGATCCTTTAGATCCGAAATTTTCTTTTCGAGGAATGCATTGATACGATTAGTATCGTTGATATACTTTTGGATATACTTGCTTTGAAAAGAGTCGCTATCATTTTCAAAATCATCCCCAACCTGGATCCTCCATTTTTTCTGTTTTTTGTAACTGGACATAGATCTGATCCAAACGGGTTCAAGTCTTTCAGATTTACCAAAACATATATGATTCCCTAGATAAGATACGCCCTTCATTCTTATCGTTTCTTCTTTATAAATAGATAGAACCATCATAGGAATACTCCTTTTTTTAAGTTTTAGGAGTAGTGTGAGTACTCCTGCTTGTTTCGAACAATAATGAGTTCGCAATAAATATAACCAAAAAATGGCAGTATGGTCAAGTCCACGATCTAGCCAGAATCTTTTTTCCATGTATTCGAATTCTTTCTATTCTATTCTATCTATTATATTCTATTTATTTCGAATATTTTTTCTATTTCTTTCTATACGGAAATTCGCAGATAGATTATCGATCTGACGCAGTGGAATGAATAGGCACTGTCTATTTTTCCTCCTTTCTTATAAGTGGAATCGTTTTCTATACGATATATATTAACTCGATTATCTCAGTCATTTTTTTGATGACTTTTTTTTGTTCGATTCGCTGCCATTCCAGTCGAATAAGTGAAATAGATGTTTGCTGATCTATTTCACTTATTTTCATTTTAATATTCATCGTCCCACCGTATTTCATTTGTATAACAGGTACGTGCCCAATCGATAAAGTGTTTGAACATTTTCAGAAACAAAAGCATTCTTATAATATGACCAATGAACCAACCAGCAAAACTACTTCTTACAAATAGTAGCTTGTTCGACTTGTCTTTAAGATAGCTGTTGACTAATGGGAGGATCATTGAATCCGGTGGAATGTACGGGTTGTATAATTGCACAAAGAAAGTTATCATAAATTCCAATTGAAGGAAGAAGAGGCGCCTTGCCACTATCGTTGCGTTTTCTTTAGGATACAAAAACCGCCAGTTGCGCAAAGTTGTTAGACTGGTCCATAAGAGCTGAACCAAGAAAAATGCCAGAAAGAACAAGAACATTTTTATGCGATGAGATTGAACCAATCCTTCATAGAGCGGCCTATGATAGACCGATGTGAACATCACGAATTGTCCCGTAACAAAACCAGCCATTGCTGCTACCCGTCTCCGGTTGTCTTCTGTCAAGAAACTGGGGCCAACGAAGAGATAGCAGTGCAGAGCTATGGTGGGTATGGTCATAAATCCACAAAAGAGTCCCGCT